TAACAATTACGTTTATGGTTCCATTTGTGATGAAAGTGGAAATAGTAGTAAAAGCGAGGATGCCGGTATAAGAACCAGAACGAGTGGTAAAACTATACCAGAAAGTTCTACTGATATGGATGTAACTCAAAAATACAGGCATTTGTGGGTTCAATGCGAAAATTGTTATGGATTAAATTATAAGAAATTTTTTAAATCAAAAATGAATCTTTGTGAACAATGTGGATATCATTTGAAAATGAGTAGTTCAGATAGAATCGAACTTTCGATCGATCCGGGTACTTGGGAGCCTATGGATGAAGACATGGTCTCTCTGGATCCCATTGAATTTCATTCGGAGGAGGAGCCTTATCAAAATCGTATCGATTCTTATCAAAGAAAGACAGGATTAACCGAGGCTGTTCAAACAGGCATAGGGCAACTAAACGGTATTACCGTAGCAATTGGGGTTATGGATTTTCAGTTTATGGGGGGTAGTATGGGATCCGTAGTCGGGGAGAAAATTACCCGTTTGATTGAATACGCTACTAAAGAATTTCTACCTCTTATTATAGTGTGTGCTTCCGGAGGGGCACGCATGCAAGAAGGAAGTTTGAGCTTGATGCAAATGGCTAAAATATCTTCTGCTTTATATGATTATCAATCAAATAAAAAGTTATTCTATGTACCAATCCTTACATCTCCTACTACCGGTGGGGTGACAGCTAGTTTTGGTATGTTGGGGGATATCATTATTGCCGAACCCAATGCCTACATTGCGTTTGCGGGTAAAAGAGTAATTGAACAAACATTGAATAAAACAGTACCCGAAGGTTCACAAGCGGCTGAGTATTTATTCCAGAAGGGCTTATTCGATCTAATCGTACCACGTAATCCTTTAAAAAGCGTTCTGAGTGAGTTATTTCAACTCCATACTTTCTTTCCTTTGAATCAAAATTAGAACATTAAGTTCAATTATTTTGAGCAAACAAGTAATTAGTTTATCAGAATCCAAGTCAAAATTAGACGAATGGGGTTTTCTTTGTTGACATAAGATCTAATCGTATAAAGAATCAAAAGTCACAGAAAATCCGCCCCTTTTTCTATATTCCTGATTATTGATCAAGACGCCTCTATCAACAAGATAAAAGATGAAATTCTTTTTTTCGTGAAATTAGGCAAATAAAAAAAATATCCTCTTCTCGTCATATATAATTAAAATCTACAAAATATAGAATTTTTTATCTTTCTATATCTTACGATAATCCTATTTTGACTAAGAATCCCTGCTCCTGCTGGATGGGATTCTAACAAACCCTTCAATATAAATATAATTAATTTTTAAGAATATAATTAATTTTTAAGAAACTTTTTGCTTAGTAAATGAAATTCGAAGACAAGAGCAAAAAATGAAGAAAAGAATAATAATAATATCTCATCCATATCCTTTCAAATCTTTCATGTAGAAATTAGATCTATACTTAATAGATATTAAGTAATAATAATTCCAATTTCTAATTATCAAATTATAATAAGATATCTTTATATATAATAAGATATCTTTATATTATAAATAATAAATATAAAATATAAATAATAATAAAAGGTACAAATAGTAAATCGAGGTACCCATTCTATGACAACTCTTAACTTTCCCTCTGTTTTGGTGCCTTTAGTAGGCCTAGTCTTTCCGGCAATCGCAATGGCTTCTTTATTTCTTCATGTTCAAAAAAACAAGATTGTTTAGAGCCGATGGGACAAAATCTCATCTATTTTTTTTTTCAAAACTGACGCTTGTATCATAACACAGATATCCATTTAGCAAAATATGGTATAAGCGGCTTCCGCCGAAAAACTCTTATGTCTGCAGAAAATGGTATTAGGGGTAAATGTATTCTAGCTATTTTCAAATAGACCCGAATTGACGGATGGCTGAACTGTAAAGTTGGTCTATCTATATGTATGTGGCTATCTTTAGTGAGATCATACGAAGGGTATGTTATTAGTTTAGATCTAACCAATTTAATGAATTACTCCTAAAGGTTCACATCAAACTAGTGCTAGTTGATGCGAGTTACTTCGGAAACAAAAGGACTAAAGTCAAATTCATTTGGGGTATTCTCTCAATTCCAAAAAACGCAACCGGATCAAGTATGAGTTGTCGATCAGAACATATATGGATAGAACCTATAACGGGGGCTCGAAAAACAAGTAATTTCTGCTGGGCTGTTATCCTTTTTTTAGGTTCATTAGGATTCTTGTTGGTTGGAACCTCCAGTTATCTTGGTAGAAATTTGATATCTTTATTTCCGTCTCAGGAAATAGTTTTTTTTCCACAAGGAATTGTGATGTCTTTCTATGGGATCGCGGGTCTTTTTATTAGCTCCTATTTGTGGTGCACAATTTCGTGGAATGTAGGTAGTGGTTATGATCGATTTGATAGAAAAGACGGAATAGTGTGTATCTTTCGGTGGGGATTTCCTGGAAAAAATCGTCGCGTCTTCCTCCGATTTCTTATAAA